ATAAAATAGGAAAATGATTATTCATCGGATTATTCATCGAATGACTATTCATCTATTATATTTTCATCAAATAGGGGACGGGAAGACTCTATGAAAAAATGGTGGTTCAATTCGATGTTGTCTAAGGGGAAGTTAGAACATAAGTGTGGGCTAAGTAAATCAATAAATAGTCTTAATGCTCTTGGACATACCGGGGGAAGTGAAGAGCCCATTCTAAATGATACGGAGAAAAACATTCCTAGTTGGAATGATAGTGGTAGTTATAGTTTCAGTAATGTTGATTATTTATTTGATATCAGGAATATTTGGAGTTTTATCTCTGATAACACTTTTTTAGTTAGGGATGGTAATGGTGACTGTTATTCTGTATATTTTGACATTGAAAATCATATTTTTGAGATTGACAATAATAGTTTTTTTCTGAGTGAACTAGAAAGCTTTTTTTCCAGTTATTTGAATAATAGGACTAAGAGTAACAATCACTACTATTATCATTACATGTATGATACTCAATCTAGTTGGAATAATCACATTAATAGTTGCATTGATAGTTATCTTCGTTTTGAAGTCAGTATTCATAGTTCCATTTTCGAAGGTACCGAAAATTACAGTGACAGTTACATTTCTAGTTTCATTTGTACTGAAGGCGTAAGCAGTAGTGAAAGGGGGAATTCTAGTATAAGAACTGGTGGTAACAGCCGCGATTTCAATATAAGAGGAAGATCTAATGGTTTTGATATAAATAATAAAAAATACAGAAGTTTATGGGTTCAATGCGAAAATTGTTATGGATTAAATTATAAAAAATTTTTTAGGTCAAAAATGAATATTTGTGAACAGTGTGGATATCATTTGAAAATGAGTAGTTCAGATAGAATCGAACTTTTGATTGATCCGGGCACTTGGGATCCTATGGATGAAGATATGGTCTCCACGGACCCCATTGAATTTCATTCAGAAGAGGAACCTTATAGAGATCGTATCGATTCTTATCAAAGAAGGACAGGTTTAACTGAAGCTGTTCAAACGGGCATAGGTCAACTAAACGGTATTCCCACAGCAATTGGGGTTATGGATTTTCAGTTTTTGGGGGGTAGTATGGGATCTGTAGTAGGCGAGAAAATCACTCGTTTGATCGAGTATGCTACTAATGGATCTTTACCTGTCATTATTGTGTGTGCTTCTGGAGGAGCACGCATGCAAGAAGGAAGTTTAAGCTTGATGCAAATGGCTAAAATATCTTCTGCTTCATATAATTATCAATCAAATAAAAAGTTATTCTATGTATCAATCCTTACATCTCCTACAACTGGTGGAGTAACTGCCAGTTTTGGTATGTTGGGAGATGTCATTATTGCTGAACCCAATGCCTACATTGCTTTTGCGGGTAAAAGAGTAATTGAACAAACATTGAATAAAGCAGTACCCGACGGTTCACAAGCGGCTGAGTATTTATTCCATAAGGGCTTATTCGACCCAATCGTACCGCGTAATCTTTTAAAAGGCGTTCTGAGTGAGTTATTTCAGCTCCACGGTTTCTTTCCCTTGAAAAAAAAATGAAAAAAAAAAATATCGAAATAAAATGAAAATATAGATATAGAATAGAAGTGATTTCTATGTCTACCAAGAACTCCCATTTTTTACTAGGAATACCTGTTTCTTGGATTGAATTAGTTTAGTTAGAGTCGCGAACTTATAATAAACTCTTTAATTTTAATAAAAAACTCCTTATTTTATTAGAAAGATAGATAGAATATAAGGATGGGAGAATTAATAAAATTTCTTAAACTTAAGGTGGATTATCATACATATTCGTGTAGAAAGATGAATAGGTACACTTCATTTAGTTTTCATTCCTTGCACTTATTAACTACTTAATATTATTTATAATAGTTTATAATAGATATACTTAAGATATCTTTATAATAGGTACAAATATTAAATCGAGGTACCCATTCTATGACAGATCTTAACTTACCCTCTATTTTTGTCCCTTTAGTGGGCCTAGTATTTCCGGCGATTGCAATGGCTTCTTTATTTCTTCATGTTCAAAAAAATAAGATTGTCTAGATCCGATGGGACCAAATTTCAGCAATTTATTTCAACACTGAATCATAATACATATATTTATTTGGTACAGATATTTGTTTAGTGTAATATGGTATGATATGCGCCTTTTTCCGAATACAAATGAAAGAATTATTATGCATGCGGATACATGATATCCGCATAAATGCATGTATATGCAGATTATCTGGTTAAAAATGATCGGCGAATATTTTTCTATTTTTTAATTGAAAGTCAATGTATCTAACCAATTCCTCCTAATGGTTCATATCAGAATAGTGCTAGTTGATGAAAGTTATTTCGGCAAAAAGTAAAGTCAAATTTTTTTCTCAATTCCAATCGAATGCAATCGGATCTAGTATAGTATGAACTGGCGATCAGAACATATATGGATAGAACTTATAACAGGGTCCCGAAAAGCAAGTAATTTTTGCTGGGCCTGTATACTTTTTTTAGGTTCACTAGGATTCTTAGTGGTTGGAACTTCCAGTTATCTTGGTAGGAATCTGATACCTGGATTTCCATCTCAGCAAATCATTTTTTTCCCACAAGGGATCGTGATGTCTTTCTATGGGATCGCGGGTCTATTCATTAGTTCCTATTTGTGGTGCACAATTTCGTGGAATGTAGGTAGTGGTTATGACCGATTCGATAGAAAAGAAGGAATAATGTGTATTTTTCGTTGGGGATTCCCCGGAATAAATCGTCGCATCTTCCTTCGCTTCTTTATGAAAGATATCCAATCAATCAGAATGGAGGTTAAAGAGGGTCTTTTTCCTCGTCGTATTCTTTATATGGAAATCAGAGGCCAAGGAACCATTCCCTTGACTCGTACTGATGAGAATTTGACTCTACGAGAAATTGAGCAAAAAGCTGCCGAATTGGCCTATTTCTTGCGCGTACCAATTGAAGTATTTTGAAATGAACTGAAGGAAGAATGAAGGTTTTCTCCGCATAATGGAAGGAACTTGCTAATTTCCTTTTTAATACAATTGAAGTTTCTTCAGAATGTTCATTCGAGCAAAACATGTTAGATTCCATTTCCTCGTTCCTTTGGTGCAACGACCCGCATAGAATAAAACAAAAGTAGGAGAACGTATATGGAACAACTATAATAAATATAAAAAACCAGAAACTATAATAAAATAAGAAGAAATTTTTTTCTATACAAAAACTATTTTGTATGCGTATAGAGCCCAACTCAATTCTTTTATACTAGTAAAAAGTCTAATAAGTCTAATTAAGTATGAATTCATCAAATAAAATATCCGAATATGTATTTCGTAATACAGAATTCATCTTCTTAGGTTAGGCCTCAGATTTTGAATTGATGCCGTATTCCTGCGCTGCGGTCCGAATAATATTCGTTACTTCAAGTAACTTTTTCGAGTATTTATGGAAAGGAAGAAATGAAGATGAAATTCGTTCGAATTTGCCCAATTGAGATATCCAGAAATCCCATTTACTTATAATTTACTTATTTTATATATATTTATTTTATATTTTATATATATTTATTTTATTTTATATTTCTATATTTTATATATTTTTTTTCATCCGAAAGGGGATCCTTATTCTATTTCTATATTCCTTCTAGATCTAAGGACTAAATTATTACACAAAAGTGGGAATAGATCTATAGGTTCGATACCTTGTTATAGAACTCGCGCTTTAGAGAAATATCAGATAGAGTTGACAAATGAAACAGTTCATTAACAATTCACAGATCAAAAATGAAAAAAAAAAAAAAGAAAGCATTGACTTCCCTCCCATATCTTGCATCTATAGTATTTTTGCCCTGGTGGGTCTCTCTCTCATTTCAAAAAAGTCTGGAACCTTGGATTATTAATTGGTGGAATACTAGGCAATCCGAAACTTTTTTGAATGATATTCAGGAGAAAAATGTTCTAGAAAAATTCCTAGAATTAGAAGAACTATTCTTGTTGGACGAAATGATAAAAGAATACCCGGAGACACATATACAAAAGCTTCGTATAGGAATACACAAGGAAACAATACAATTGGTCAAAACGCACAATGAATATCATCTCCATATCATTTTGCATTTGTCGACAAATATAATCTGTTTCGCTATTCTAAGTGGTTATTTTATTCTGGGTAATGAAGAACTTGTCATTCTTAATTCTTGGATTCAGGAATTCTTCTATAACTTAAGTGACACAATAAAAGCTTTTTCGATTCTTTTAGTTACTGATTTATGGATCGGATTTCACTCGACCCATGGTTGGGAACTAATGATTGGTTCGATCTACAATGATTTTGGATTGGCTCATAACGAGCAAATTATATCTGGTCTTGTTTCCACTTTTCCGGTTATTCTAGATACAATTGTGAAATATTGGATCTTCCGTTTTTTAAATCGCGTATCTCCTTCGCTTGTAGTCATTTATCATTCAATGAATGAATGAAGAACTTATTTGATCCCCTGATATCAATCAAAAATTTTCTTCGCGTATAAAGAAAGCGTTTTCCATTTTTCTTATTCTTTATACTTCTACCTCTTCAAGGTATTCGTTCTATTTCAGTAGAATTATTTCAGTACAACGGCAGACTCGTGGATAGGGAACTATACTAGCTACCTATCTAATTTATTGTAGAAATTCCGGGATCAATGATTGGATCATGCAAAATAGAAATACTTTTTCTTGGGTAAAGGAACAGATGACTCGATTTATTTCTGTATCGATCATGATATATGTAATAACTCGAACATCTATTTCAAATGCGTATCCCATTTTTGCGCAGAAAGGTTATGAAAATCCACGAGAAGCAACTGGGCGAATTGTATGCGCCAATTGCCATTTAGCTAATAAGCCTGTGGATATTGAAGTTCCGCAAGCTGTACTTCCTGATACTGTATTTGAAGCAGTTGTTCGAATTCCTTATGATATGCAACTGAAACAAGTTCTTGC